ATCAAATTTGAACTAGTAACTAATCCCAACATGGAAGTACTGAAAAAACTCATATAAGCAAAAAATCTCAAATATCCGTGATCATGAGACATATAATTATCACTATAAATAAGAACCATAATTCCAACAGTAGTGATTAATATTGACATAATAGAAGTAAGTGGATCGATCAAGTATCCGAATTCTAAAGAAAAATCATTATTGATAATCCAAGACCATACATATTGATAGACAGAACTGCTATTTATTTGCTGAATAGACAGATTCATGGAAAAAATCATGACTATACTTAACAATAAAACGCTTTGAAAAGCCCACATACGACGAATACTTTTTGTTGCCGTCGGAAAAAGAAGAAGTCCCAACCCTATTAACATAGGAACTGGAAGTGGAAGAAAAGGTATTATCCACGCATATTGATATATCTGTTCCATAAAAAAAGTTTTTTATTCTTAATTAATTGTTTCCGATTCACCGGATTTTACTTCTTTCGAAAAAAAGTCAATAAAAAAATCAATATATGCACTAACTTATTTAATAATTTTATATTAGTATTTATTCTGAGTCTTTTCAAAATCGTTCAAATATTCAAAACAAGAAGTTATAATTGGTCAAATGATATGACCAAGCGACATATAAAAACAAATACTTATAATAGGAAAATCTAAATTCTTATTATTATTACGATAAATTATCATAATAATAAGAATTTAGATTTGTAGAGCAAGGATAAAAATTTGGGCTAAAAAGAGTACTTGATGCTGATATGAATTATAGGATTAACTAAGGTCATCGGTCTAATGAAATAAAAACTCTTGATTTTAGTTAGTTTATTTCAACTCATTAACTAATTCATTATGGGATTCATTGTTTTCCATTTCAATTTATTAGTAAATTTCAGATTTTAGAAGATTATAGATCTAAAATGAACTTTTTTATCGAGAAAGGATAAAAAATGACTGAGATATTTTTTTATCAAACCACGTATCCTTTAACAGATTTATTACTAGTCTCACTCGAATTTTAAAATGGAATTTAGGTGTATTTTTTATCAAAACAAAAAAACTCAATTTATTAGGCAAAAGTTTACAAGCCTTTGAAGTATTTTATTACATGTAAATAAAGTATAGAATAACAAAAATAAAAGTCTTTTAGGTTTTTTATTGATTTTATTAAGTTTGATTGATTTTTATGCCATAGCAGATTCTAAAGATATAACTTTGAGAGATAAACAACGAGAACTAAAAGTTCCAAACGAAAAAATTTAGGTTTTACAAATAGTGTATGGAATCAAAATTTTGTTATTTCGAGTAATTTTTGATCCAATTTTCACGGATCTTTGACATATCTATATATATTTTTTTTTTTTTGAATAGAATCTTATTTAGAGAAAAAAATAGATAATGAATAAGAAATAATAATTTGTTTTGAACAATAGATGTCTTTCACATCCAACTATAACAATAAGTAACTTCTTCATTTTAAAATGGCAGTTCCAAAAAAACGTACTTCGATATCAAAAAAGCGTATTCGTAAAAATATTTGGAAAAGGAAAGGATATTGGGCAGCGTTAAAAGCTTTGTCATTAGGGAAATCTCTTTCTACCGGGAATTCAAAAAGTTTTTTTGTACGACAAACAAATAAGTCCTAAAATATTGGAATAATTTGTGAATTTCAAAGTTAATATAAAATTAACAATTGGTAGTCCCTATTCTAATCAATATGAAATAGACTCTTAATTATAAAATTATAAGATAAGATGTCTAAAAGAAGAATTCTTCCGTTTTCTGAATTCTAAAAAATTTTTTTTAGTATATTTTCGCTCAGATTTTGGTGGTGTGGTGGGGAGTCTTATTTTCCCCATTGACCTTTACAAAAATAAAAAATTTTTATCTTTCTCGGGAAGGGCAGATATAAGATTTTTAGTTCAAATTAATTAATTGTTGAAACTAATGGATTTCATGTTAAAAATTTTTGGATAATTTTCTGACTTCTTAATTTATTGTATTTACTATATGTAATGTATTTAACATAAAAAGAACTTAATTGTTGAGATATTATATATATGTACAAATAATGTGTCAATTTGGAGTAATCCAAAATAGGCATATTTTGGATTCATTTAGAAAATGAATTTTTGTCTGAAATTTTGAAATCAGATAAACCAGAAATAATGACAATAAAAGTAAAAAAAAAATGATTCTATCGAAAGAATTATCTAGTTGCAAGAGTTGTTTTTTAGAATAGGATAAACTACGTCAAAGCCTTAAGATAAATAAACCGGACACCCTAAAGGAAAATAAATGAAACTAATGAACCTTCAAATTGACTTTTGAACTAGTTTTTTTATCAATTTGAATCTTTACTAAAAAAAACTTATTTGATTGAATTGACTTGTTCAATCTCGACGATTGAATATAAATAGGCTATTATGAGTTCGAGCAAGCCGCTATGGTGAAATCGGTAGACACGCTGCTCTTAGGAAGCAGTGCTAGAGCAT